AAATATTACAATGATGTAATAAAAAAAGAATCAATGAAAAGAGATAGTCTAATTCCAATTAGGAATTCCTTGGGACCTTTAGGATTAGGAAGAACCCCTCAAATTGCGCATTTTTATTCATTTTACCATTTAATAACTTATAATCAGATCTCGGTAACTAACTATTTACAACTTGACAATTTCAAACAGACTTTTCAAGTGCTTAAATATTATTTAATGGATGAAAATGGTAGGGTTTCTATTTATAATAATCCCGATCCGCGTGGTAACATCGTTTTGAATCCATTCAATTTGAATTGGAATTTTCTCCATCATAATTATTGTGAAGAAGCGTCTAGAATAATTAGCCTTGGGCAGTTTATTTGTGAAAATTTATGTATATCCAAAAACGGACCGCACTTAAAATCGGGTCAAGTTCTAATTGTTCAAATTGACTCTGTAGTAATAAGATCAGCTAAAGCTTATTTGGCCACTCCGGGAGCAACCGTTCATGGCCATTATGGAGAAATCCTTTACAAAGGAGATACATTAGTTACATTTATATATGAAAAATCGAGATCTAGGGATATAACGCAAGGTCTTCCAAAAGTGGAACAAGTGTTAGAAGTGCGTTCGATTGATTCAATATCGATGAACCTAGAAAAGAGAATGGAGGGTTGGAACAAGAGTATAACAAAAATTATTGGAATTCCTTGGAGATTCTTGATTGGTGCTGAGCTAACTATAGTGCAAGGGCGTATCTCTTTGGTTAATAAGATCCAAAAAGTTTATAGATCTCAGGGGGTGCAGATTCATAATCGACATATAGAAATTATTGTGCGTCAAATAACATCAAAAGTGTTGGTTTCAGAAGAGGGAATGTCTAATGTTTTTTCACCCGGAGAACTGATTGAATTGTTGCGGGCGGAACGAACAGGGCGCGCTTTGGAAGAAGCGATCTGTTACCGAGCTATCTTATTGGGAATAACGAAAGCATCTCTAAATACTCAAAGTTTTATATCCGAAGCAAGTTTTCAAGAAACTGCTCGAGTTTTAGCAAAAGCCGCTCTCCGGGGTCGTATCGATTGGTTGAAAGGTCTGAAAGAGAACGTTGTTCTAGGGGGGATGATACCCGTTGGTACGGGATTCAACGGATTAGTGCAACGTTCAAGGCAACATACCAACATTCCTTTGGAAACCAAAAACAATAAACTATTCGAGGCAGAAATGCGAGATATTTTGTTCCACCACAGAGAATTATTTGATTTTTTCATTTCAAGGAATTTACACGATACACTGAGACAATCATTTCGAGGGTTGAATGATTCCTAAGAGCGGATTCACCCCCTTTCTTTTTAGCTATTTGTATTTGCGGTCATTTTTTTTTTTTTTATTTGGTATATAGTAATAAAGATAATAAAATAACAAATAGAATAGAAAGAAATTAATATTAATGGTTTGAATCGTGTATCAATGGCCAATATCCGTTAGAGGTAGAAACGAAGGTTCCATCGGAACAATTATTTATTTCTATTTCAGGGCACCCCGTCTCTCTTTTTTTTAATAAAAGGAAAGGAGGTGTGGATAAATAAATGACAAGAAGATATTGGAACATCCATTTGGAAGAAATGATGGAAGCAGGAGTTCATTTTGGTCATGGTACTAGTAAATGGAATCCTAGAATGGAACCTTATATCTCTTCAAAGCGTAAAGGTATTCATATTATAAATCTTATTAGAACTGCCCGTTTTTTATCAGAAGCTTGTGATTTAGTTTTTGATACAGCAAGTAGGGGAAAGCAATTCTTAATTGTTGGTACCAAAAATAAAGCAGCCGATTCAGTAGCACGGGCTGCAATAAGGGCCCGTTGTCATTATGTTAATAAAAAATGGCTAGGCGGTATGTTAACGAATTGGTATACTACGGAAACGATACTTCATAAGTTCAGGGACTTGAGAACGGAACAAAAGATGGGGAGACTCAATCGTCTTCCGAAAAGAGATTCAGCTATGTTGAAGAGACAATTATCTCACTTGCAAACATATCTGGGCGGGATCAAATATATGACTGGATTACCCGATATTGTAATAATCGTTGATCAGCAAGAAGAATATATGGCTCTTCGAGAATGTATGATTTTGGGAATTCCAACGATTTGTTTAATCGATACAAATTGTGACCCAGATCTCGCTGATATTTCGATCCCAGCAAATGATGACGCGATAGCTTCAATCCGATTAATTCTTAACAAATTAGTATTTGCAATTTGTGAGGGTCGTTCTAGTTATATACGAAATCCTTGATTCATATTAATAATGAATAATAAAATAAAAAAATTCTTTTGGGAACTCCATAGATTTATGAAATCGGTTATGATTCCTAAAAGAGATACAAGTAACTAGGGATATTATGTAATTAATTGGTATACAAATATATATAAGTCAACTAGGCAAGTCGAAAAAAGAGAAGGTTGAATCAAAATAATTCTTTTTAAAGTTCTATTTTTTTCAGAGGGCAATATGAATGTTCTATTATGTTATATCAACACACTAAAAGGCTTATACGATATATCCGGTGTGGAAGTCGGCCAACATTTCTATTGGAAAATAGGAGGTTTTCAAGTCCATGCCCAAGTAATTATTACTTCTTGGGTTGTAATTGCTATCTTATTAGGTTCAGCCATTATAGCTGTTCGTAATCCACAAACCATTCCTACTGACAGTCAGAATTTCTTCGAATATGTTCTTGAATTCATTCGAGATGTGAGCAAAACTCAGATTGGCGAAGAATACGGTCCATGGGTTCCCTTTATTGGAACTTTGTTTCTATTTATTTTTGTTTCGAATTGGTCGGGTGCTCTTTTACCTTGGAAAATCATACAGTTACCTCATGGGGAATTAGCCGCGCCTACAAATGATATAAATACTACTGTTGCTTTAGCTTTACTCACGTCAGTAGCATATTTCTATGCGGGTCTTAGTAAAAAAGGATTAGGTTATTTTGGTAAATACATTCAACCAACTCCAATCCTTTTACCCATTAATATTTTAGAAGATTTCACAAAACCCCTATCACTTAGTTTTCGACTTTTCGGAAATATATTAGCTGATGAATTAGTAGTTCTTGTTCTTGTTTCTTTAGTACCTTCAGTGGTTCCTATACCCGTCATGTTACTTGGATTATTTACAAGCGGTATTCAAGCTCTTATTTTTGCAACTTTAGCTGCGGCTTATATAGGCGAATCCATGGAGGGTCATCATTGACTAGTTTTCGAAATAGTCTTTTTTTAGTTTAAGCCTTACGCAATATATGTGCGTATCAAGGTAATCCGCTTAAGGAGCATAATATATAAAAAGAAATAGATAAATTATATAAATATAAACTATATAAAGTATAGAAGTAATAGTCAAAAATAAGATATTAGCGGTATTAGGGAATTGCAACAAACAAAAGGGGAAGTAAAAAAAAGGAAAGAGATCGAAAAGATCTTTTTCCTAAAATTCCAGTTCGGTCTATTTATCCCCCTCCCAATGAATACTATCTTTATATTGTTTTGTTCATTTAATTCCAATATCCAATATTATTAGATATTAGTAATCATAATCTGAATAATAATTAGGATTGTAATACTTATAGTATTATAGTGTGCTATTTTAAAAAAGATGCTATTGTTATATAGAAAAATTCCCATTCAAGTTGATTTCATCCAATTAAACGGTTGACCAAAAGAGAATTTTAATAAATAATAAATTACCTGAACTTAGATCAATCAAATACTTCTATTTCGATGCAACGATTCGATCTAACGAATTTGTCCATGTAGATTGATTGTACCTGCGTCGGCGAGTAAAAAAAGAAAAAATAAAGATTTACAAAAAACTAAATTCAAATTTATAAAAAAAAAATGGATTGGTTAGGGGGGGCCGAACTAGATGTATGTACTCTAATTAGTATAAGACAACTCTTGTGAATGTTTCGAAGAATGATTCTATAATCCGATTGAATGTAAGATATGAATGGTTGATTTACGTTATCCAAGAAACACATGTATATGTAATATTAGATATTAATTAGTTATATATGTAATATCTAAGCGGCTCTATTACTGTGAATTTAGATAGGAATTCCAATGGAATCCCCTCCATTTCCTTTGTAGTTGTGAATTGAATATTAAATGAATAAAATAAAGTGACTATTGAATAAAGAGATTCAATCAAGAAAATAAGAAAAAACGAAAAATTCAAAAAGAATGGTATGGATTCAAAAAAATTCTGTGAATAAAAACTAAAAAAGAAATATCGAAGCCGTTCTGATGATTCAATAATAATATTATTACTTCAATTCCGAGTTCTTATTTCCTTCGACTGTATAGATCTTAGCGATGGAATAATTAAGTCATAATTTATTGGTTGATCGTATCATTAACTATTTACTTATTTTGGTGTGAGGAACTTATCATGAATCCACTGATTTCTGCCGCTTCCGTTATTGCTGCTGGGTTGGCCGTCGGGCTTGCTTCTATTGGACCTGGGGTTGGTCAAGGTACTGCTGCGGGCCAAGCTGTAGAAGGGATCGCGAGACAGCCCGAGGCGGAGGGAAAAATACGAGGTACTTTATTGCTTAGTCTGGCTTTTATGGAAGCTTTAACAATTTATGGACTGGTTGTAGCGTTAGCACTTTTATTTGCGAATCCCTTTGTTTAATCCGAAAAAAAATACGTATTTTTTATTAGTTTATTTCCTTGGACTTACTGCTTTTTTTGAATTAGATTAGGATTTCACTCCTCCAATTATTTGGTGGGACACTAACCCATGGGAAGGACTGATTGGAGAATGGGGAATTAGCAGAACGACTCGCCTTCTTTCTTCCCATTGTTAGTCCAATGGAATAGTTTTTTAGGAAGTGTTACAACAAACGAGATATTTCGCAATTGACATGACATAAGCATAAGGCCTGGGACTTAATTCTAATAATACTAAGTATCACTTTTTTAATACTAAGTATCACTTTTTTTCTCAATT